TTTATTTTTTTATTTATTATAAAAAAGATTAAAAATGGTTTAAATATAAAGTTAAAAGATTTTATCTACAATAATTACTTACATATTAAATATTTAAATTTAATATTATATTTGTTAAATTTAAATAATCTATAATATTATTTATTGATTTAGTCTTTAAATTTTGGATTTAAATTGAATATTGTGAAAAAAAAAAGAGAGAAATTATTAATTGTTTAATAATTATTATTAATTAGAACATAATAAAATCTTTAATAATAATAAAATATTATTATTAAATTTTAAATGTATATATATATATATTAATATATTAAATAATTTAATAAATTAAAATATAAAAATTTATAATTATAAATTTTTAAATTATTTATTTTTTCATATTAATATATATATAAAATTTTAATATAAAAAAAAAAAAAAAAAAACTATATAAAAAATAATACATATAAATAATAAATAATTGTAGTTTGAAAATTTATTTTAAATTTAATTTACATATAAATTTTAGTGTTATATTTACATTATTTTAATAATATTTTAATTTTAAAGTAGTAATTAATATTAAAAATTTAAGAAATTAAGATTTAGTAATATTTAAATTAATAACAAATTTTGTGCCAGCAGTTGCGGTTAAACAAAAGTTAAATTAAATTTTTTTAGTTATTAATTAATAATTTTATAAAATTAGATTTTAATGAGGTGATATTTATATTAGTTAAATGATAAATTATTAGGTGAAATTTTAATTTATTAAAATTTTATATAATTTTTATGATTTAATAAATTTATTAAAAAACTAGGATTAGATACCCTATTATAAAAATTTAAATTTAAATACTAAAGTAGTAATTAATTATTTATTGAAATTTAAATAAATTGGCGGTATTTTAGTTTATTTAGAGGAATCTGTTTAATAATTGATAATCCACGAATAAATTTACTTAATTAAAAATTTTGTATATCGTTGTTAAAAAAATATTTTATAATAATAATAATATTTAAATTTTTAAAATTAAAATTAAATCAGATCAAGATGCAGATTATAATTAAGAATATAATGGATTACAGTAAATTTATTTAAATGAATATTAATTTGAAATAATTAATTGAAATTGGATTTAAATGTAATTTTATTTAATTTAATAAAATGATTTAAAATTAAATTATGTACATATTGCCCGTCACTTTCATATATTATGTGAATATTTTTTTTAATTATTGTAAATATTATAATAATAAAAATTTATATATAAATAAATTGAAATAAGTCGTAACAAAGTAGAGGTACTGGAAAGTGTTTCTAGAAAGACAAATTAAAGCTTTAAATAAGTATTTCATTTACATTGAAAAGATATTAAAAGAATTTAATTAATTTGAGGGGGTAAATTAATAAGTGTTTATATTATTAATAAAAAAAATTTTAATTTATATATATTAATTATTTTAATGGGGGTTAAAGTAAATTGATAGAAAAAATTAAGAAATTTATAGTTAAATAGTATTGTGGGGGAATTTTGAAATAGTATTTAAAATTAATTTGTTGGAAAGTAATTTTTAATTAGTGTATCTTGTGTATCAGAGTTTATTAAAAAAATATTTTATTAGAAATATTCTCGAATTTAAAAGAGAAAATTAATTATTAAAGTTATTATTGTATAAATATTTTAAATAATTAATTTGAAATTAGATGTTAATCGTTTTTAAATATATCTAGTTTTTTTAGAAAAAAATTTAATTTTAAATTTATATTTAATTAATTAAATTATTTTCTATTTAATTAAAAGGGTTAAATTTAATATTTTAGGGGATAAGCTTTAAATTATAATAATATAATTTAAATTGTGATAATAATATTGAAATTAATATAATTTATATTATTAATAAATTTTAATTTTGTTATAAATAATTTCAATAAATAAAAAAATTTAATTAAAAAATTTATAAAATTTATAAAAAAATAAATTTTAATAAAATTAATTTAGATATAATGATAAAATTAGTATATAAATTAAAAATTATAAATTAAATTTAATTTTATGTAAATTATTTTTTAGGAATTCGGCAAAAATTTATATTCACTTGTTTATCAAAAACATGTCTTTTTGAAATAATTTAAAGTCTAATCTGCCCACTGATGAATTATTAAAGGGCTGCAGTAATTTGACTGTACAAAGGTAGCATAATCATTAGTCATTTAATTGATGACTTGTATGAAAGATTGGATGAAATATAAACTGTCTTAAGAATATTTTATAGAAATTAATTTTTTAATTAAAAAGTTAAAATATTTAAAAAAGACGAGAAGACCCTATAGAGTTTTATTATTTAATAAATAGTTTTAATTATTTATAAATTTTAAAATTAAAATTTATAAAATAATTTTATTGGGGTGATAGAAAAATTTAATAAACTTTTTTTAATTTAAATACATAAATAAATGAGTTATTGATCTATTATTAATGATTAAAAGAAAAAATTACCTTAGGGATAACAGCGTAATTTTTTTTTTTAGTTCATATAAAAAAGAGAGTTTGCGACCTCGATGTTGGATTAAGATAAAATTTAAATGTAGAAGTTTAAAGTTTTTGATCTGTTCGATCATTAAAATCTTACATGATCTGAGTTCAAACCGGTGTAAGCCAGGTTGGTTTCTATCTTTTTAAAGTATAAAATATTTTAGTACGAAAGGATTAAATATTTAAATTAAATTTATAATATAATGAATTTTATTAATTATATAAATTAAATTTAAAATTATTATTAATATATATATATATATATATAATATTATTATATGTTAGCTTTATTATTATTATTATAGTTATAAAAACTATTTTGACAGAAAAATGTGATGGTTTTAGAAGTCATTAATATATAATAGTAATAATAATTATATAAGTAGTAATATTAATGAATGATTTGATTATAATTTTTTTAGGTTTAATTATTTTAATTGTGGGAGTTTTAATTGGAGTAGCTTTTTTAACTTTATTGGAGCGTAAAGTTTTAGGTTATATTCAAGTTCGTAAGGGTCCTAATAAATTAGGTATTATAGGTATTATACAGCCTTTTTCAGATGCTATTAAACTATTTATAAGGGAAATTATGTATCTTAATTATTCTAATTATATTGTTTATTATTTTTCTCCGGTAATTTCATTTATTTTATCTTTATTAATTTGAATAGTAATTCCTTATTATTTTAATTTAGTAAGATTTAATTTAGGAATTTTATTTATTTTAAGATGTTTAAGAATAGGAGTTTATGGAGTTATAGTAGCTGGTTGATCATCTAATTCTAATTATTCTTTATTAGGTAGTTTGCGTTCAGTTGCTCAAACTATTTCTTATGAGGTTAGATTAGTGATAATTTTATTATCTAGAGTTTTAATAGTAATAGATTTTAATTTAATATTTTTTTTTTATTATCAATTAAATATTTGATTTATAGTTTTAATATTTCCTTTAAGTTTATGTTGAATTAGATCGATATTAGCAGAAACTAATCGAACTCCTTTTGATTTTGCTGAAGGGGAAAGAGAGTTAGTTTCAGGGTTTAATGTAGAATATAGTGGGGGAGGTTTTGCATTGATTTTTTTATCTGAATATTCTAGAATTTTATTTATGGGGTTAATATTTGTTTTAATTTATATAGGAGGTTATGAATTAACTTTATTTTTTTATTTAAAATTATTATTTATTTCTTTTTTATTTATTTGAGTTCGGGGAACTTTACCTCGATATCGTTATGATAAATTAATATATTTAGCTTGAAAAAGTTATTTACCTATTTCTTTAAATTTATTATTATTTTTTTTAGGTTTAAAAATTTTTTTATTATAATTATATAATTTTTTTTAGTATAAAATTAATAGAATAATTATATTCTTTTTTAAGTTTTCAAAACAAATGCTTAAAATTACAAGCTCATTAATTAATAATAATTAATTAAAATTAAAAATTATATTATCTCAATATTTTCTAATAAAAGGATTTAGAATAAAATATGAAAAATATAATAAAGTTAATATTTGACCAGTAATAATGTAAGGATTTTCTACTGGTCGAGCTCCAATTCAAGTTAAAAGTATAATTGTTATAATAAAAAGTCAGAATATTATTTGGTTAATAGGATAAAATTGAATTCCTTGAATTTTTTTATTGTAAGAAAATGGCGAAATAATTAAAATTAAAATTGATATAATTAGTGCAATAACACCACCTAGTTTGTTAGGAATTGATCGAAGAATTGCATAAGCAAATAAGAAATATCATTCTGGTTGAATATGGGGAGGTGTAATTAAAGGATTTGCAGGAATAAAATTATCAGGGTCTCTTAAAAGATAAGGATTTGTTAAAGATAAAAAAATTAATATAAATAATAAAATAATTATACCTATAATATCTTTGAAAGTAAAAAATGGATGAAATGGAATTTTATCATAATTTCTGTTTAATCCTAAGGGATTGTTAGATCCTTTTTGATGTAAAAATAATAAGTGAGTAATAGTTATTATTAAAATAAAGAATGGAAATAAAAAATGGAGAGTATAAAATCGGGTTAAAGTAGCATTATTTACTGCAAATCCTCCTCAAATTCAATTTACTAATATTGTTCCTAAATAAGGGATTGCCGATAATAAATTTGTAATAACAGTTGCTCCTCAAAATGATATTTGACCTCATGGTAAAACATATCCTATAAATGCAGTAGCTATAAGTAAAAATAAGATAATTATTCCTATTATTCAAGTATATTTTAGGTTAAATGATTCATAATAAATATTTCGTCCAATGTGTATATAAATGCAGATAAAAAAAAATGGCGCTCTGTTAGTATGAAGTGTTCGAATTAATCATCCATAATTTACATTTCGGCAAATGTAATTTACTCTATAAAATGCTATTTCAATATTAGCAATATAGTATATTGTTAAAAATAAACCTGTTAAAATTTGAATGATTAAGCATAATCTTAATAATGATCCGAAGTTTCATCAATAAGAAATATTTGAAGGAAGTGGTATATCAATGAAAGAACTATTTAAAATTTTAAAAATAATATTATTTTTTCGAGTAGGAAGGAATTTATTGTTTATCATTTATATATATACATATATATATATATATATACATATTATAATGTTGATCGTAGAGGTCCATAGAAAATATTTGTAATTTTAACTATTGCAATTAGTGTGATAAATAAATAAATTATTAATATTAATATAATAAATAATGTGTGATTATTATAAATTTTATTTAAATTAATAATATTAAGATTAATATTAATGAATAAGTTTTTTATTCTAAATAAATTATTTATATCAGAATTAAATGAAAAATTTAATATAAAAATTTTATTAATTTTAAAATATAAGATATAAAAAATAGATAATAATGAAAAGATAAATAATATTTTTAAATTTATAGAAGGATTAAAAAGTTCATTAGAGGTAATTCTTGAAATATAAATAAAAATAATTAATAGTCCCCCCAAATAAATTAAAAATAAAATATATAAAAATCAATAAGTTTTAGTAAGTATTCCTAATAATAAACATATTAAAATAGTTTGAGTTAAAATTATAAATCCTATAGATAAGGGATTATTAAAAAAATATATAATAAAGGATAAGGATAAAATAAAAGTTGATAAAATAATTTTTATCATATCAAAGATCAAAGAATAGTTTAATAAAAATAATAATTTTGGAGATTATAGATAAAGAAATTCTTTTTTTTTGAAGTTTATAAAGTAAGTATCTTAATTTTGATTTACAAGACCAAAGTTTTTATTAAACTATATAAACTAATATAATGATAATTTATATATTAATAATTCCTGTATTTATATTTGTTATAGGTAGATTAATTTTTGTTTTTAAATATAAACATTTATTAATTATTTTATTAAGTTTAGAGTTCATTATTCTTAGAATTTTTTTTTTTTTATTTATTTTTTTAAGATTTATTGATTATGAATTATATATATTAATAGTGTTTTTAGTTTTTTCAGTTTGTGAGGGGGCTTTAGGATTATCAATTTTAGTTTCTATAATTCGTACTTATGGTAGAGATTATTTTCAAAGTTTTAATTTATTATAAAATTAATGATAAAATTTTTAATAATAATAATTTTTATAATTCCTTGTTGTTTTTTAATTAATATATTTTGATTGGTTCAGATAATAATATTTTTATTAATATTTTTATTTATAAATTTGACTTTGATATTAAATTTATTTAATAATATTAGATATATAATTTCTTGTGATATTTTATCTTATGGTTTAATTTTATTAAGAATTTGAATTTGTACTCTTATAATTATGGCTAGAGAAAATTTATATAAAATAAATTTTTATTATAATTTTTTTATATTAAATATTATTTTTTTATTAATTATATTATTTATAACTTTTAGAGTTATAAATATATTTATATTTTATTTATTTTTTGAGGGGAGATTAATTCCAACTTTAATTTTAATTATTGGATGAGGGTATCAACCTGAGCGTATTATAGCTGGTATATATTTATTATTTTATACATTATTTGTTTCTTTACCTTTATTAATGGGTATTTTATATATTTTTAATAGAATAGGAAGTATAATAATTTATTATTTAAAATTTTTAAATTTTGATAATTATATTTTATATTTTTCAATAATTATAGCTTTTTTGGTAAAAATACCTATATATTTTGTTCATTTGTGACTTCCAAAGGCTCATGTAGAAGCTCCTGTTTCAGGTTCAATAATTTTAGCTGGTATTATATTAAAATTAGGTGGATATGGATTATTTCGTTTATTAATTTGTATTCAAAAATTAAATTTAAAATTAAATTATATTGTAATTATTATTAGATTATTAGGGGGGTTTTATATTAGTTTGAAATGTTTTTGCCAAACAGATATTAAATCTTTAATTGCTTATTCTTCTGTAGTTCATATAAGATTAGTAATTAATGGTATTATAATTATAAACTATTGAGGATTTTATGGTTCTTATATTATAATAATTGGGCATGGATTATGTTCTTCGGGAATATTTTGTTTAGTTAATATTTATTATGAGCGTTTACATAGTCGAAGATTATATATTAATAAGGGAATAATAAATATTATACCTTCATTAAGTTTATGGTGGTTTATGTTAATTTCATCAAATATAGCAGCTCCTCCTAGATTAAATTTAATAGGTGAGATTAGTTTAATTAGAAGAATAATAAGTTGATCTTGGTTATCTATAATTATATTAATTTTAATTTCTTTTTTTAGAGCAGGTTATAGATTATATTTATATTCATATACTCAACATGGAAAAATATATTCTGGATTTTATAGATATCATACTGGGGTTTCTCGAGAATATTTAATATTAATATTGCATTGATTCCCTTTAAATATTTTAATTTTAATAATTGATTATAGAATAATTTGATTTTATTTAAATAATTTAATAAAAATATTGATTTGTGGTATCAAAAATATGATTAAATTATCATTTTAAATTATAAATAGTAATAAATATTCAATTTGTTTTGTTTTGTTTTTTTTTTTATTTTTAATAGGGATATTAAGTTTTATATTTTTAATATATTTTATTATAATAGATAGAGTAGTTTTTTTAGAGTGGGAAATTATTTCTTTTAATGGTTTAAGAGTAGTTATATCAATTTTATTTGATTGAATATCTTTATTATTTATAATATTTGTTTTTTTAATTTCTTCAGTAGTTATTTATTATAGTCATAGATATATATTATCTGAATTAAATTTAAAACGATTTATTATTTTAGTTTTATTATTTGTTATTTCAATAATATTATTAATTGTTAGTCCTAATATTATTAGAATTTTATTAGGTTGAGATGGTTTAGGATTAATTTCTTATTTATTAGTAATTTATTATCAAAATTATAAAAGATATAATGCTGGAATATTAACAGTTTTAAGAAATCGAATTGGTGATGTAATAATTTTAATAGTTATTTCTTGAATAATGAATTATGGAAGATGAAATTATATTTTTTATTTAGAGTTAATAAATAATGATATTGAAATAAAGATAATTAGAGTTATAATTATTTTAGCAGCTATAACTAAAAGAGCTCAAATTCCTTTTAGATCTTGACTTCCAGCTGCTATAGCAGCTCCAACCCCTGTATCAGCTTTAGTTCATTCATCTACTTTAGTGACTGCAGGAGTATATTTATTAATTCGTTTTAATTTATTATTAGGAAATACTTTAATATTAAAAATATTATTATTATTATCAGGTTTAACAATATTTATAGCTGGAATTAGAGCTAATTATGAATTTGATTTAAAAAAAATTATTGCTTTATCAACTTTAAGTCAATTAGGTTTAATAATGAGAATTTTAAGTATAGGTTTATCAGAGTTAGCTTTTTTTCATTTATTAACTCATGCTATATTTAAAGCTTTATTATTTATATGTGCAGGAGTTATTATTCATATAATAGGGGATATACAAGATATTCGGTTTATAGGAGGTTTAGGATCTTATATTCCTTTAACTTTTTTATGTTTTAGAATTTCAAATATAGCTTTATGTGGTATTCCTTTTTTAGCTGGATTTTATTCTAAGGATTTAATTTTAGGTTTAGTTAGTTTTAGAAATTTAAATTTAATAGTTTTTATATTATATTATATTTCAACAGGTTTAACTATATTTTATACTATTCGTTTAATTATATATTTAATATTAGGGGATTATAATTTAATTAGAATTTATAATTTATATGAAGAAGATTATATTATATTAAGGAGAATATTTATTTTATTATTTATAAGAGTTATTAGAGGAGGTATATTAAGATGATTAATTTTTAATTATCCTTATATAATTTATTTACCTTTTAATTTAAAAATAATAGTAATTTATGTGAGAATTATGGGTTGTTTTATAGGTTATTTAATGAGTAATATAAATATTTATTCTATTAATAAATTTATATTAACTTATAGTTTGAGAAATTTTTTAAGTTTAATATGATTTATACCTATATTATTTACTTATGGAATTAGATATTTTTTTTTAAATTTTAGTCAAAATTTATTTAAAAATATTGATATAGGTTGAAGAGAAATTTATAGAGGAAAGGGTTTTATAAAGATTATTAAAAAATATTCAAATATTTTCATTTTTTTACAAATAAATAGATTAATAATTTATTTATTTAGATTTATTATATGAATAATTTTAAGAATATTATTTTTATTTTTAATTTAAAAATTTAAATAGCTTATATTATAGAGCATAATATTGAAGTTATTAAGGAAATATTTATGTATTTTTAAATAAATAATATTTATAAAAAGAAAATTTTTATTTTTACAATGAAAATGTAATGTTTTTTTAAACTATATAAATGTTTATGTAGAAATATTAATGGAATTTAACCACTAAAAATTAAGTTAGCAGCTTAATTTTAAAATTTATATTTCTTTAATAGGAATAATTTAATTCAATTTTGTCATTAACAGTGACATACCTCTTTTTGGTTTCAATTAATAAATATTAAATAAGGAGTAATAAACTCATTTTTTAAGTCGAAATTAAATGCATATTTGCTTCTTATTTAAGATAAATTAAAATTAATTAATATTTTTTGAATGCAAATCAAATGTTTTAGTAAACTATAATCCTATTAATTAGTTCAATTTAATAATATTTTGATTTCATTCATGATATAATCTTATTAATTAGTTCAATTTAATATATTTTGATTTCATTCATGATATAATCCTATTAATAAAATAAATAAAAAAAAAATTCTAATTTTAGTTCATAATATGAAATTTACTATTTTAAATAGAGGAATAATTGGAAAAATTAATGCAATTTCAACATCAAAAATTAAAAAAATAATTGTAATTAAAAAAAAATGAAGAGAAAAAGGAATTCGTGCAGAAGATTTAGGATCAAATCCACATTCAAATGGGGATGATTTTTCGCGATCTATTATTGATTTTTTTGATAAAATAATAGATAATAATATTATAGTATTAGCAATAATTGTAATTATTAGACAAATTATTAATAAAAGAGTTATTATTTATATTAAATAATGTTAATCTTTTTGATTGGAAGTCAAATATACTAAATATATTATATAAATGATTAATTTCCTCATCAATAAATGGAAATATAAAGGAACAATCATACAATATCTACAAAATGTCAATATCAAGCTGCTGCTTCAAATCCAAAATGATGATTTTTTGAAAAGTGATTATTTAAGTGTCGTATAAAGCAAAAAAATAAAAAAAGAGTACCAATAGTTACATGAATTCCGTGAAATCCTGTTGCTATAAAAAAAGTAGATCCATAAATTCTATCTGCAATAGAAAAAGGTGCTTTAAAATATTCATATACTTGAAGAATTGTAAAATAAATTCCTAAAATAATTGTAATTAATAATCTTTGGGTTATTTGAGTGGTATTATTTTCTATAAGGGCATGATGAGCTCAAGTAATTGAAATACCTGATCTGATTAAAATGATAGTATTTAATAAAGGGATTTGAAAGGGATTAAATGGGGTAATTCTTAAAGGAGGTCATATAGATCCAATTTCAATATTAGGGGATAATCTTCTATGAAAAAATGCTCAAAAAAAAGATAAAAAAAAAAATATTTCAGAAATAATGAATAAAATTATACCTCATCGAAGTCCTTTTACTACTAAAATAGTATGTTTACCTTGAAATGTTCTCTCTCGACATACATCTCGTCATCATTGATATATAGTTAAAATAATAATTAAATATCTTATAATTAATAAATTGATATTAAAGTTATGGAATCATTTAATTATTCCTGTAACTAATGTTATAATACCAATAGCTCTTATTAATGGTCAAGGTCTATAGTCAACTAAATGATAAGGATGATTATAGTTTATTTTCATTTGTTTAATTAATTAACTTCTCTAGAATATAAAGTTCTTAAAATAGTAATAACATATGATTGAATAATTGCTACTGCTGATTCTAAAATTAATAATATAATTTGAAATGAGATTATAAGTGAAATTAAGTAATAATTTATATTTGGTCCAGTTCTTCTTAATAAAGTTAATAATAAATGTCCAGCAATTATATTAGCTGTTAATCGAATAGATAATGTTCTTGGTCGGATAATATTTCTAATTGTTTCAATTAATACTATAAATGGTATTAAAATTATTGGTGTTCCTTGCGGAATTATATGAGTAAATATATGATTATAATTATTAATTCATCCATAAATTATAAATCTTAATCATAATGGGAGAGAGATAGATAATGAGAGAGTAAGGTGTCTAGTTCTAGTAAAAATATAAGGAAATAATCCTAAAAAATTATTGAATATAATAAAATAAAATATTGAAGTAAAGATAAATGTTGATCCTTTGAAATAATTATTTTTCAATAAATTTTTAAATTCATTATGAAGTTTAATTAAAATTTGATTTCATAAAAATATATAACGATTAGGAATTAATCAAAAGGAATATGGAATGAATAAAAATCCTAATAAAGTTCTTAATCAATTTAATGATAAATTAAATATATTAGTAGAAGGATCAAAAATTGAGAAAAGATTATTTATCATTTTCAGAAATAATTATTTTTTTTTGATTTAATTTTATTTTTAAAATTTTTATTATTTAAATTAATATTAAAAGTATAATAATTTATAATATTAAAAAGTATGTAAATTAATAAAAATATTAGGAAATATAATAATCAGTTAATGGGTATTATTTGTGGGATAAAAGAATATTATATGAAAATAATAATTTAAATTTGACATATTTATGTTATAGTTTAACTAACTCTTTCAATAGAAGTAATCGTTAATTTACTATAAATTGGTTTAAGAGACCATTACTTACTTTCAGTCATCTAATGAAGAGTAATTATTAATTCAATTAATAAAATTAATAATAGAAATTCTTTCAATTATAATTGGTATAAAACTATGATTTGTTCCACAAATTTCTGAACATTGACCATAAAAAATTCCAGGTCGATTAATAAAAAAATTAGTTTGATTTAATCGACCTGGATTAGCATCAATTTTTACTCCTAATGATGGAATAGTTCATGAATGAATTACATCTGTGGCAGTAACTATAATACGAATTTGATTATTTATAGGAAGAATAATTCGATTATCAACATCTAAAAGTCGAAAATTATTAAGTTTTATATTATTATTAGGTTGAATTATATATGAATCAAATTCAATATTAGAAAAGTCTGAGTATTCATATCTTCAATATCATTGATGGCCAATTGATTTTAAAGTAATAAGAGGGTTATTTAATTCATCTAATAAATATAAAAGTCGTAAAGAAGGTAGAGCAATAAAAATTAATGTAATAGTTGGTAAAATAGTTCAAATTAATTCAATTATTTGTCTTTCTAATAAGAATCGATTAGTAAATTTATTGAAAAAAAGATTTATTATTAAATATCTAATTAAGATTGTAATTATAATTAGGATAATTAGAGTATGATCGTGAAAAAAAATAATTTGTTCTATTAAAGGGGATGCTCTATTTTGAAGATTTAAATTTGATCATGTTGCTATTTCTAAAAAAAGGATAACCTTTATAAATGGGGTTTAAATCCATTACATATAATCTGCCATATTAGATATTAGAAATTTCTTAAAATGGGCAATTCATTATATGAATGTTCAGTGGGGGGTAAGTTTTGATATCATTCAATTGATGAAGTTAAATTAAGAGAAAATAGAGCAATTCGTTGATTAATTATAGATTCTCAAATAATGATTAATATAAGTATTATAGCTAATAAAGAAATATATGATCCTAAAGAAGAAATAATGTTTCATGAAAGAAATGGGTCTGGATAATCAGAATATCGACGGGGTATTCCAGTTAATCCTAAGAAATGTTGAGGGAAAAAAGTTAAATTTACACCAATAAATATAACATAAAATTGAATTTTTAATAAAAAAGGATTTAATGTTATTCCGGTAAATAAAGGATATCAGTGAATAAATCTTCCTATAATAGCAAATACAGCTCCTATAGATAATACATAATGAAAGTGAGCTACTACATAATAAGTATCATGAAGAGTAATATCAATTGATGAATTAGATAAAATTACACCAGTTAATCCTCCTACAGTGAATAAAAATACAAATCCTAATCTTCATAAAATAGAAGGAGAGTAATTAATTTGAGTTCCATGAAGAGTTGCTAATCAACTAAAAATTTTAATTCCTGTAGGAACAGCAATAATTATAGTTGCTGAAGTAAAATAAGCTCGTGTATCAATATCTATTCCTACTGTAAATATATGATGAGCTCACACAATAAATCCTAAGAGTCCAATTGCTAATATTGCATAAATTATTCCTAAATATCCAAATGTTTCTTTTTTTCCTCTTTCCTGTGAAATAATATGTGAAATTATACCAAATCCTGGTAAAATTAAAATATAAACTTCAGGATGTCCAAAAAATCAAAATAAATGTTGATATAAAATTGGGTCTCCTCCTCCTGCAGGATCAAAAAATGATGTATTAAGATTTCGATCTGTTAATAATATTGTAATAGCTCCAGCAAGAACAGGTAAAGAGAGTAAAAGTAAAAATGCAGTAATTCCTACAGCTCAAATAAATAAGGTTATTTGATCAAATGATAAATTATTTAATTTTATATTAATAATTGTAGTGATAAAGTTAATTGCTCCTAAAATTGAGGAAATTCCTGCTAAATGAAGGGAAAAGATAGTTAAATCTACTGATCTTCCTCTATGAGCAATATTTGATGAAAGTGGGGGGTAAACTGTTCATCCAGTTCCAGTTCCATTTTCTACAACTCTTCTTGAAATTAAAAGTGTTAATGAGGGGGGTAGGAGTCAAAATCTTATATTATTTATTCGTGGAAAAGCTATATCTGGAGCTCCTAATATTAAAGGTACTAATCAATTTCCAAATCCTCCAATTATAATTGGTATAACTATAAAAAAAATTATAATAAATGCATGGGCTGTTACAATAGTATTATAAATTTGATCATTTCCAATTAAAGATCCAGGATTTCCTAATTCTATACGAATTAATAATCTTAGGGAAGTTCCAATTATTCCGGCTCAAATTCCAAAAATAAAATATAAAGTTCCAATATCTTTATGATTTGTAGAATAAAGTCATTTTCGCTAATGAATAAAATGGCTGAATTAAAGCGATAAATTGTAAATTTATTTATAAGATTTATATCTTTTTTATTATATATATATATATAAATAATTGAGTTAATTTATTTGGTTTTAAGGGAGAAGTCTTATATTCAATAATATAATGATATAAAATTGCAAATTTTAAGGAGTAAATAATAAAATTTATACTAAGGCTTAAAGAATAATTAAATAATTTCTTTATATATAATTTTGAAGATTATTAGTTTGTATTAACTTAAAACCTTATATTAATAAAAAGAAAAAGTTCTAATAATTATTCCAAAAATAGAAAAAAAAGATATTATATTTATAAAAAGAAAATTTTTATTTTTTGTAAATATTTTAAATCATTTTATTTTAAAATAATTAAATATAAAAGAAGAATAAATAATTCGGATATAATAAAATAAAATAATTAATCTTATTATAATTATAATAAAGATTATAAAATAGGATTTATTATTGATTATAAAATTTATGATAATTCATTTAGGAAAAAATCCAATAAAAGGTGGTAATCCACCAAGAGAAAGAAAATTAATTATTAAGTTAATTTTAATTATTGATATAATATTATTAATAAATAATTGATTAATGAAGAATATATTTATTATATTGAATATAGAAAAAATAATTTTAATTATAAAAGAATAAATAAATAAGTAAAAAATTCATAGATTTTCTCTAATTATTAGAGCTGATAATATTCGACCTAAATTATTAATTGAGGAAAAAGCTATTAATTTTCGTAGAGAGGTTTGGTTTATTCCTCCAATAGCTCCAATAATTACATTTAAAATAATTATAATATAAATAAAATTTACATTTATATAATATGATAAAATAATTATAGGGGTAATTTTTTGTCAAGTTATTAAAATGAAATTATTAAATCATGATAATCCTTCTACAATATTAGGAAATCAAAAATGACATGGAGTTGATCCTATTTTTATTAATATTGAAGAATTAATTATAATTGATAAAAAAAGGTTTATTTCAAAATTTTTAAAAAGAATTATTTTTAAAATAATAGAAGTAAGAAAATTAATAGAAGCAATTGATTGTGTTAAAAAATATTTTAATGATGCTTCAGATGAAAGTAAATTATTAGAATTAGAAATTAGGGGGATAAATCTTAATAGATTAATTTCTAATCCAATTCAACATCCTAATCAAGAATTTGAGGAAATTGAAATTAATGTTCTGAAGATTAAAATAAAAAAAAAAAATATTTTGGGGGAGTTAAATGAAAAATAAATTTAAAATAAAATTATTATTGAAAATTAAAATTCAAATTATAAATTAATTATATTTTAGTGTATGAAGCACAATAATTTTTGATGTTATTAGGTATAGTTTAATTCTATAAAATATAATAAAGGTAAAAATTTACTTAATTTATCCTATCAGAATAATCCTTTTGTCAGGCACTTTACTGTTATTATTTTAAAAAAAAGAGTTATCTTTATATTTGGAGTATGAATCCAAAAGCTTTATTTAGCTTATTTTTAA